ATATTGTTTTAGCCCATAAATAAGTCTTAAGACAGCGCAGAAACATTAAATATATATATATATAAAAATTTAATAAAAGCCTAATAATGATTAGAGTCTTAAAACAGCGCAGAAACATTAAATATAATATAATAAAAAAATAGCCTAAAATGGTTAAAGTCTTAATACAGCGCAGTGATATAAAATATAATAAAAAAATAGCCTAAAATGGTTAAAGTCTTAATACAGCGCGTATTCAGAATTAGAAATTAAAAGTTTAAAGCTTATTATCTTTTTGCGGGGTTTGGGGAAGGCCTTATGGTTTAGGTTTACGGTTCTCTTGTTTTCGGGGGTTTGCAAGATTAAAGTGCTGTAAATCAAGCTATGGGGGGTAAGGGGGGTTTAACCGCAAAAAAAAAGTCGTCACCTGGGGAATAAGGAATAAAGCTTAAAAAATCATAAAAGGGGTAATGTCTAATAAGCATTCACGGCATGCAACAGCATCCTGTATATGTCCGACTTGCAACATAATGATATGTACAACCTTGTAAGAATGATTAAGCCACTTGAGATGTCAGGTGCTTAGCCCCCTTTTTTTTTATTACCAACAGCCTGAGAGCACAGTTAGGGTAGGCATGGGCCATTTAGTAATGATTCCATAACGAGGGAGGCCTCGTGAAGATCACAATATGATCGGTTTACAATAAATGAACCTGAGATTCACATCCAACAGAGGCCTCCTGAATCGGGCTGACTGGTCAACTTGTGGCTGATCCACCGGAAGGTAAGATCGTCCAAACACCTGAACACAGTTAGGGTTATCATGGGCCATTTAGAAACAAAAGCGATATCTAAATAATGGTTCTTAGTGAAATATAGTGATATGGAGGATACGAACAGGGTGATGTTGATACGTATGAACGAATTCATTATAATAAGAATTAGAATGTCGGATGAATCCGGTTATCAAGGATATGGTATACAGGTGGATATCCATGATTAGTTGGATTATATAGTGGAATAAAGAAATTCTAGGTGAACTCGCTAAAGGGTATCACGAGTTAACAAGTATCAAGGATATTCATGATATAATTAAATCTAGGTAATATTAACCATATGAAGTTTTATATTCATAATGTTCTATAAAACAGTATATGTTGAATTGGATTTTTTAATGTATTATGATCCATAGAATAATGGAATATAATTTTAATGAGGAAAGTAGGGAGATGCCCTATTAAGCATAAATAGTACATCGAGCATACTATGAACTATAATTAATTAAATAATGGAATAAAATATTCATGAGGAAAGTAAATGAATGTATAGTAGACATAAATAGTATATTAAGCATAATGTACTTTAACCTATAGAATAATGGAATATAATTTTAATGCGGAAAGTAGGGAGATGCCCTATTAAGCATAAATAGTACATCGAGCATATAGCAGACGACATGGTGCACTATAGCCATTAAATTGGCTATAGTGCACCGTGAATCGGGAGTTATATGCGGAAACTAGGAGGGTTGAACTCCTATTAGGGGCTTTGAAGGCTCCTGGTTTATTTAACCTAAGTTTCCGGGGTAGAAATCAGAGTTTAATTTAACAAGAATATTAGCTTTGGGGGCTAATTGCGGGGGTTTGATTCCCCTAACTCTGATTTGACATAGGGGTGAGTTTCACTCCCATTCTTTGGCTTACAAGGCCAACGCTTTAGTTAAGCTACTATGGCATCACTTGAGGAGTTTGTTCTCTAGGAGTCCGAGGGTAGGAATTAAGATGAGAAAGATGATGAAGTAGAGGATTGAGGCAAGTTGACCAATAATTACGTAAGGGTCTTCGACAGGTTGCCCGCCAATTCATGTTAAAATTAAGGTGTTAGCAATTAATAGTCAGAAGGAGATCTGTGAAAGAGGACGGAACATCAGACTTCGTTGTTTTGCAGTATGGAGAATTGGTACAAGAATAAGAATTAAAATGGATATTGCGAGAGCTAGAACGCCCCCTAACTTATTAGGGATAGAACGAAGAATAGCATAGGCAAATAAAAAATACCACTCAGGTTTGATGTGCGGAGGGGTGACTAAGGGGTTAGCGGGGGTGAAGTTATCCGGATCGCCTAAAAGGTTTGGAGCAAATAGAGACAGCAGACTTAATAGGGAAAGCATGATAACAGCCCCAAGGAGATCTTTATAAGAGAAATAAGGGTGAAACGGAATTTTATCTGTGTTGGAGTTTAAGCCTGTTGGGTTAGATGATCCTGTTTCATGAAGAAAGAGTAGGTGGATCATAGTGACTCCAACAATAATAAATGGAAGAAGAAAGTGAAAAGTAAAGAATCGAGTTAGAGTCGCGTTATCTACAGAAAACCCCCCTCAGATTCATTGAACTAGTACGTTTCCGATGTAAGGAAAAGCAGAGAGAAGATTCGTAATTACTGTAGCTCCTCAGAAAGATATTTGCCCTCACGGGAGGACATACCCTACAAAGGCAGTGGCTATAACTAAAAAGAAAAGAATTACACCAATATTTCATGTCTCCTTAAATAAGAAAGAACCGTAGTATAATCCTCGTCCGATGTGAAAATAGATACAAATAAAGAAAAAAGAGGCGCCGTTAGCGTGGAGATTCCGTATTAGTCAACCATAGTTTACATCTCGACAGATATGAACAACAGAGGAAAAGGCAGATGTTGTGTCGGCTGTGTAGTGTATGGCTAGAAATAAACCTGTAAGGATTTGGGCAATTAGACAAATGCCTAGTAATGATCCAAAATTTCATCAGGCTGAGATATTAGAGGGAGAGGGAAGATCAATAAATGAATTGTTTACAATTTTAAATAAGGGATGGGTTTTGCGTGGATTAATAGCCATCAGAGTTTTTGTAGTTGAATTACAACAGTGGTTTTTCGTATCACAGGTCTCGGTTAAAATCCCGGTAGGAACTATGGCATATTTGTTTTCTTTTTTCTTGATTAGTGTGGTGTTAGGACTTGTAGCTGTGGCATCAAACCCTTCTCCTTATTTTGCTGCATTAGGGTTGGTAGTGGTTTCGGCGGGTGGGTGTTGGGTGATTGTTAGCACAGGAGCTTCTTTCTTATCTTTAGTCCTCTTTCTAATTTATTTAGGGGGAATAATGGTAGTGTTCGCGTATTCTGCGGCTCTAGCCGCTGAGCCGTATCCTGAGGCTTGAGGAGGTTGAGTAGTGGGGAGCTATGTATCAGCGTATCTACTTTTGCTAGGGTTAGGCTATATAATAGCAGGGGGTTTAGTAGAAGGGGAAATTAAGGTAGGGGCAAAGTGGGGGGTGGTTCAAGGGGATTGGAGTGGAGTATCAGTGCTTTATTCTGAGGGCGGAGGGTTGTTATTATTGGGGGGGTTTGTTCTTCTTTTAACCTTATTTGTGGTCTTAGAGTTAAGCCGAGGTCATTGCGAGGGGGCGTTACGGGCTGTGAGGGGCGGCCTTTGGGCCCCTCAAAAAAACATAGAGAAGATAAGAATGGCTGTGATTAAAGTAAAAGTAAGGTAGGTTTTAATTAAACCTTGTTGAAAGGAGGATGTAATAGAAATTGGGGTAGATTGAATATTAATAATTGCTTTGGGTCCCGCTTTCTCTAATCATGTTAAGTCAATGGTGTGTGTAGCAATTTCTTGGGCAAAGTTTAGGTTTTTTTGAGGTAAAGAGCGGTGAAATAGAGAAGGGAAGAACGCCAGTAGGTTTGAGAATAAATAAGGGGTCTGGGTCTTATGGTAAGTTTGATTATTAGTAATATTAAGAGAATCAACGGCAAGTAATAAACCTGACAAGGTAACGAGCAAAGCAGCTATCTTGAAGGAGGTGGGTATGGATAGTGTTTGGGTTTTAATGGGATTTATATTAAGATAAATTATTAACCCGGATAGCATACTGCCTCAAGCTAGGCGCTTAATAGGGTTGATAACAAATGGGTTATTTTCATTAATAGGACTAAATGGTAGTGAACGTGGGGTTCCTATAGAGGCGAAGTAAATAATTCGGTAACTATAAACTGCTGTGAAGGAAGTCGCGATTAAAGTAATAATTAATGCTCATGAATTAATTATGGAAGTGTTCAAAGCTTCAATAATTGCGTCTTTTGAGAAAAATCCTGCAAGGAAGGGGGTTCCTGTTAGAGCTAGGCTGCCTACAGTTAGGCAAGAAGTTGTGACCGGAAGAGTTTTTTGTAAACCTCCTATTTTACGAATGTCTTGTTCATCATTAAGGCTATGAATAATAGATCCTGAACATAAAAATAGCATAGCTTTAAAAAAAGCGTGGGTGCAGATATGAAAGAATGCTAGTTGAGGAAAATTAAGTCCGATGGTAACTATTATGAGGCCTAGTTGGCTTGATGTGGAGAAGGCTACAATTTTTTTAATATCATTTTGAGTTAAGGCACAGGCTGCCGTGAAGAGAGTGGTTAATGCGCCTAGACAGAGGCAGATAGATAAAGCAGTATTATTTTGAGCTAATATAGGGTGAATACGAATTAATAGAAAGATCCCAGCGACTACTATAGTACTAGAGTGTAGTAGTGCAGAGACTGGAGTCGGGCCCTCTATTGCTGCAGGAAGTCAGGGGTGTAATCCAAATTGAGCGGATTTACCTGATGCAGCTAAGATGAAGCCAAGCAATGGGATAATAGTTTGTTGATTGAATAGGCTAAATAATTGAGGAATTTCTCAGGAGTTAAGATTTATTGCTATTCAAGCTATACTAATAATTAAGCCTAGGTCCCCAATTCGATTGTAAATAACAGCTTGAAGGGCGGCTGCGTTAGCATCAGGTCGTGAGTGTCATCATGCAATGAGAAGAAAAGATATAATTCCCACACCTTCCCAGCCAATAAAGAATTGGAAGAGGTTGTTAGCGGTGACGAGGATAATTATAGCTATTAGAAAAATTAAAAGGTATTTGAAAAATCGGTTGATTTGAGGATCTGATGCTATATACCAAATAGCAAACTCTAAGATAGATCAGGTCACAAAAAGGGCAACAGGTATAAAGAAGATGGAATAAAGGTCAAATTTAAAGCTGATGCTAATATCAAAAAGGTTAATATTTATTCACTTGAAGTTAGTAATAACAGATTCAGCGCCCTGGTCTAAGAAGATAAAGAGGGGAGGCAAGCTAATAAAAAAGGCTTGTTTAATAGAGGTTTTAATATCGTTAGATGAAGGAGGGTCTAAGTAAAGGAAAAAAGAAAAGAGAGGATAAGCGATGATTAGTAAAATTAGAAGTATCGAAGAGTTAAAAATGAGGGGCAGATTCATTAGCTTTTACCTGGAGTTGCACCAGGAGGTGGTGGCTCCTAAAGCCAATGGATAAGCTGTTTTCCTTTAAAAGCCGAGTTTGTCGTGGAGTCAAACCACGATGACAAGTAATTAGCAGTTCTTGTTAGTTCTCCCAAGCTCGGCGGATAAGAAGAGTTTAACTTCTGTTTCTAGAATCACAATCTAGTGTTTTATTTAGACTATATTCGCAAAAAAAGATACCCCAGATTAGTTCCGGTTTTAAGATAAGAAGAATCAGGGGAAGAAGGTGTAGAAGAAGAGTTAAATGTTCTCGAGAATGAGATGGATGAAGAGATATTGTAAAATTAGGGATAACCCCACGTTGAGTAGAGAGAAGTATATATAATGAGTAACACGCAGTAAGAAGAGCTCCGAGGCCTGTGGCAATAATAGTTCATGGGGATCAATTAAAAAGAGATGTTATAATAGTAATCTCCCCTATTAAGTTCGGGGAAGGGGGAAGGGCTATATTTATTAGGTTAGAGATAAGTCATCAAGACCCTATTAAAGGAAGAATAGTTTGAAGGCCTCGGGAAAGAAGGAGAGTTCGACTATGTGTGCGTTCATAGTTAGTATTAGCAAGACAAAAAAGAGCTGAGGAGGTTAGGCCGTGGGCAATTATAAGAATAATAGCGCCTGTAAAGCTTCATGGTGTTTGAATTATAATAGCTGCAATAACTAAGGCTATATGGCTTACAGAGGAATAAGCAATTATCGATTTTAGGTCTGTTTGGCGGAGACAAATAGAACTTGTTATAATTATCCCTCATAATGACAAGATAATAAAGGGGTATGGGAGAGTTTTAATTGTAGGGTCTAGGCAGATTAGCACTCGTAATATACCGTATCCCCCTAATTTAAGAAGAACAGCGGCTAGAATTATTGAACCTGCAATAGGGGCTTCTACATGTGCTTTAGGAAGTCATAGATGAGCGCCGAATAGAGGTATCTTTACTAAGAAAGCTAATAAACATGCTAGTCATAGGAACTTGGATGCTCATGGAGTACCTTGAATTTCAAGGGTGAGATGAAGAATAGGGATAGATAAAGTTCCTAAAGATGCTTGCATAAATAGAAGAGCAATTAAAAGGGGTATAGAACTGGCTAATGTATAAAATAAAAAGTATTGTCCGGCATTTAAGCGTTCTGCCTGATTCCCTCAACGGGTAATAATAAATAGGGTAGGAATTAGTGTGGTTTCAAATATGATATAGAACATAATTAATTCGGCTGCGGAGAAGGCGAGGAGTAACGATAGTTGAAGAGAAATTAATATAGAAATGTAAATACGTTGTCGGATAAGGGGTTCCGAGAGGAGGTGGTTTTGGCTTGCTAAAAGGGTTAGGGGGAGAAGTCAGGTCGTTAAGATTAAGAAAGGGGCTGAAATGCGATCGATTACTAATGTCTCATCGATTAGAGTGTATGATTCTGAGGGACATTGAAGGAAAATCAGGCTTATTAGTGCAATGATAAAAGAATAAGATGAAACAGTTGTTCAGAGTCACTTCTGTGGGGTAAACCATGAGGTAAACAAGAGAAATAGAGAGGGAGTGAGAATTTTTAGCACTGTAGAAGATTTAAGTTATGAAGTTTATCATTCCCGTAGGTTCGGGCTGTAGCGACTATAAGGGACAAACCTGTGCCAGCTTCACATGCTGAGAATGTTAAAATTAGCATTGGAGTAATAGAGGTTAAAGACAGAATAAGAGATGAAGATCAGAGAGAGGATGCTAAATAAAGAGAAAGTATTGTTCCTTCTAGACAGAGAAGGGCAGAGAGTAGATGGGTGCGATGAAATGTTAAACCTATGAGGCCGAGAATAAAGGCGGAACAAAAGCTAAAGTGAATTAGTGTCATAAAACGAACCAGGAGTTTAACTTGGATTAATTAAGCCGAAATTAATTGTCTTGCTTAGACTATTCGTTCATTCAGCTCATTCCAAGCCTCCTTGGGATCACTCATATATAAGACCTAATGTTAATAGAATAAGGATAGAAGAAGCTCAGATAATGGTAGAGGTAGAGGATTGGAGGTGTATAGCTCATGGTACTGGCAAAAGTAAGGCAATTTCTAAGTCAAAAAGCAGAAATAGAATAGCGACTAAAAAAAATCGCATAGAAAAAGGCAATCGTGCAGAGCCGAATGGGTCGAAACCGCATTCGTATGGGGATAATTTTTCTGAGTTGGGATTTATGGAGGGGAGTCAAAAGCTAATAAATACCAAGATCAGCGTAAGGGCTGAAGTAAGAAAGAGAATAGAAGCGATCACTGTCTTCTCCCGGAGTCTGACCGAGACTGTGTGATTGGAAGTCACTTGTACGTATTATACTAAGAAGACAAGAGCCTCATCAATAGATAGAAACATAAAGGAATAATCAGACTACATCGACGAAGTGTCAATATCAAGCTGCAGCCTCAAAGCCAAAATGGTGGGTAGTAGTAAAATGGTGAAGAGCAAGACGAAATAAGCAGACTAGTAAAAATAAGGATCCAATAATAACGTGAAGACCATGGAAACCCGTGGCAACAAAGAATGTGGAACCGTAAACCCCATCAGCGATTGTGAATGGGGCTTCATAATATTCTATGGCTTGTAGAACGGTAAAATATAAGCCTAGAACTACAGTTAGTGTTAAAGATTGGAGGGCTTCTTTATGGTTTCCCTCTATGATACTATGGTGAGCTCATGTCACTGTCACTCCTGAGGCGAGTAGTACAGCGGTGTTGAGAAGGGGAACTTCAAACGGGTTAAGGGGAATAATGCCGGCAGGGGGTCAGCATTCACCAATTTCAGGTGTTGGGGATAAGCTAGCATTGTAAAAGGCTCAGAAGAATCCGATAAAGAAAAAGACCTCAGAAGTAATAAAAAGAATCATTCCGTATCGTAAGCCCTTTTGAACAGGGGAAGTATGGTGACCTTGATAAGTGGCCTCTCGAACAATGTCTCGTCATCATTGGAATATCGTAAGAAAAAGAATAATTAATCCTAAAATTAAGATTGGCGTCTTTTGAAAGTGAAATCATATTGCCAATCCTGAAGTAAGTAAGAGAGCGGCAAGGGCCCCAGTTAGGGGTCATGGGCTAGGTTCAACTATGTGATAAGCGTGCGCTTGGTGGGCCATAAGTGTTTTCTTGTAGATATAATGTAAGAAGTAGGACAAAAACATAGGCCTGAATTATTGCTACTGCAACCTCGAGAACAGTAAGTAGGAATAAGACTGAGATAACGATAGTAGAAATAAGAGGTATTATTGAGAGTAAGGCAAAAGCGGCCAGAGCAAATAATTGGATTAAAAGGTGCCCTGCTGTTAAATTAGCTGTTAATCGTACACCCAGGGCTAAAGGGCGAATAAATAAACTAATAGTTTCAATAATAATAAGAGCGGGGATTAACAAAGTTGGTGTACCCTCTGGTAAGAGGTGAGCTAAAGATTTCGTGGGTTGATTTTGCATACCTAAAATAACTGTTATTAATCAAAATGGGATTGCAAATGATAAGTTCAAAGAAAGTTGAGTAGTTGGTGTGAATGTATAGGGAAGGAGACCAAGAAGGTTTATTATCAAAAGGTAGGTGATTAAAGAGGTAAATAAAAAAGCTCATTTATGTGCTGTGTATTTAATTTGTGAAAAAAATTGTTTGGCTAAGTTAACTAAGACTCAGGCTTGTGTGGAAAATAAGCGATTACCCACTAAACGGGTTGTAGGTGGGGAAAGTAATAAAGCGGGGAAGATTAAGGCTACCGCAAATAAAGGCATGCCTAATAGGGTTGAGCTAGCAAATTGATCAAATAGGCTTAAGTTCATAATCAGGGTGAATGTCAAGATCAAGGCCAATGGTAGATTTCTGGTATAAAAATTAATGCGGAGTAAGGGTCTTTGACAGGGTTGATTTTTTTTATCTTAGAACTAAAAATAAAGAAAAAAGTCAATCAAGAAAATAGAAGAATAAAAAATCATGGGGCTGTAATTAATTGAGGCACTCACTAAGGGTGATTAGGAGTCACCCATACACAGCTTAAAAGGCTATTGCTCGTTCCTATCTAGCTTCTTAGTGAAGTTTCTTGTGCTAATAAGGACCAAGCGTTAAAGTTTTTAACTGGGAGAGCTTCTACGACAATGGGTATAAAGCTATGGTTAGCGCCGCAAATTTCGGAACATTGGCCGTAAAAGAGCCCAGGTCGTGTGGAAATGAAAGATGATTGGGTTAATCGACCAGGAATGGCGTCAGTTTTCACCCCTAAAGAAGGAACTGCTCAAGAGTGGAGTACGTCTTCAGCTGTAATAAGAACACGAATAGGGGCATTTATAGGTACAATCATACGGTTATCTACTTCTAACAGACGGAGTTGGCCAGGTAGAAGTTCTATAGTGGGAGTTATATAAGAATCAAAAGCGATTTCCCCAAAGTCATTATACTCGTATGTCCAATATCATTGGTGGCCAATAGCTTTTACTGTAATAAAAGGGTTACTAATCTCGTCTATTAAATAAAGAATACGGAGGGATGGGAGAGCGATTACAATAAGGATGATGGCAGGTATAATAGTTCAGACTATCTCAATTTCTTGGGCGTCAATTAAGTTAGTATTAGTAAGTTTAGTAGTTATTAGAGAGGTGATAATATAAAGAACGAGAACACTAATTAAAAAAACAGCGACTAAAGCGTGGTCGTGAAAGTGAAGCAGCTCTTCTATAATTGGAGAGGCTGCATCTTGAAAGCCTAGTTGAAGGGGCTGAGCCATAGAAATGTACAGAGTTTTCATCTGTAATTTTATCTTGACAAGATAATGTAATATTTTACTAACATTTCACATGAGAAAGTGGCAGATTGGTAATGTATATGACTTGAAATTATATTAAGGGGGTTCAATTCCTCCCTTTCTTAGTATGTTGATGACGGGGTTTGTGTTTGAACAAAAGCAGGTTCTTCAAAGGTATGATACGGGGGCGGACACCCGTGAAGTCACTCTAGATTAGTCAATGTGAGTTCTGTAACAAGAACTTCTCGTTTTGTTGAGAAAGCTTCTCAAATAATGTATATCATAAGAATAACCGCAACTAATGAAATTAATGAGCCTACAGATGATACCGTGTTTCACAAGGTGTAAGCATCAGGGTAATCGGAATAACGCCGAGGTATACCGGCTAACCCCAGAAAATGCTGAGGGAAAAAGGTGAGATTAACTCCTGCGAATATTACACCAAAGTGGATTTTAGTCCATGTTTCATGTAGTGTGTACCCAGAGAATAATGGGAATCAATGGACAAAGCCGCCCATAATTGCAAATACAGCACCTATTGATAAGACATAGTGGAAGTGGGCTACTACATAATAGGTGTCGTGAAGAACAATATCTAAGGAAGAGTTAGCTAATACAATTCCTGTTAACCCTCCGACTGTAAATAAAAAGATAAAACCTAGAGCTCATAGCATTGCTGCGTCTCATTTAGTTACTCCCCCATGAATTGTTGCCAATCAACTGAATACTTTAACACCCGTTGGGATCGCAATAATTATAGTTGCGGAAGTAAAATATGCTCGGGTGTCTACGTTTAAGTCTACAGTAAATATGTGGTGAGCTCAGACAATAAACCCTAAAAGTCCGATAGATATTATAGCTCAGACCATTCCTATATAGCCAAAAGGCTCCTTTTTACCAGAATAGTAAGTCACAATGTGCGAAATTATTCCAAAACCGGGGAGAATAAGAATATACACTTCTGGGTGTCCGAAAAATCAAAATAAATGTTGGTAAAGGACAGGGTCTCCTCCTCCCGCCGGGTCAAAGAAGGTGGTATTTAAATTTCGATCTGTAAGAAGTATAGTGATTCCTGCAGCTAAAACAGGTAGTGAAAGAAGAAGTAAGATAGCAGTGATTAGTACTGATCATACGAAAAGGGGAGTTTGATATTGATTTATGGCAGGGGGTTTTATGTTCAGAATTGTGGTAATAAAGTTAATTGCTCCGAGAATAGAAGAAACTCCTGCCAAGTGGAGGGAAAAAATAGTGAGGTCTACTGATGGCCCGGCGTGGGCTAAATTACTGGCTAAAGGCGGGTATACTGTTCAGCCGGTCCCAGCCCCTGATTCTACAGCGGAGGAAGCCAGCAATAGAAGAAAAGAAGGGGGAAGAAGCCAAAAACTTATATTATTTATTCGTGGGAAGGCTATGTCTGGTGCCCCAATTATTAAGGGTACTAGTCAATTCCCAAACCCCCCGATTATCACGGGTATTACTATAAAAAAAATTATAATAAAAGCATGGGCAGTTACTACAACATTATAAATCTGATCATCCCCTAAAAGGGTCCCGGGCTGACTTAGTTCCGCTCGGATTAATAAGCTTAGAGCAGTCCCGACTATGCCTGCTCAGGCACCGAAAATTAAGTACAGGGTGCCGATGTCCTTGTGATTTGTTGAGTAAAACCATCGAGTGATTGTCACTGGTAAAATGGCCGAGAGTTAGGCGGTAGGTTGTAGCCCTAATAACAAAGGTTAAAGTCCTTTTTTTTCCAGGTCCTGAGGTGTTATCATGTCGGATTGCAAATCCGAAGACGCGGGTGGTTCTCGCCGGGACTTCTCCCGCTTTTTTAATTAGGCGGGAGAAGTAGAATGAAGCTCGCTGGATAGAGTTTTTAGCTGTTAACTAAATTTTCGCGGGATCGAGGCCCGCCATTCTAGAAGGCTTTAGCTTAATTAAAAGCTTCTGGTTTGCGTCCAGGGGAAGTGGGGTAATATCCTGCAAGCCTTACAAATTAAAACAAGTTTATGATAGATGGAGATAGAGGTAATAGGGATGAAGAGAAGATTAAAAAAGTTGGTATAATAGTGTTGGTTTGAGGTTTAGTTCGTCATCAAGCAGATGAGATAGCGGCGTTAGGGTAGACTGTTAGGGATATAGAGTATAGAAGGCGGACGTAAAAAAACAGGCTAAGTAAGGCTGAGATAGCTATTATCAAGGGTAACACAATCGTATTTTGTTTGATTAGTTCTGTTAAAATAAGGAGTTTGGGGAGGAAGCCGGTCAATGGGGGTAATCCCCCCATAGAGAGGAGTGTAAGGGATACTAGTACAATAATAACTGGGGTTTTTGGTCATGCGGATGCTAAGGATGGCACGGCAGTTGTATTAAGGGTGAGGAAGGTGAGGAATATTGAAGAAGTTAAAATAATATAAATAATTAGGCTAAGTAGGGCTAAGGAAGGAAAAATAGGAATTACAGCGGCTATTCATCCTAGGTGGGCAATAGAAGAGTAAGCTAGGATTTTTCGGATTTGAGTTTGGTTTAAACCCCCTCATCCACCTACTATAATAGAAAGGATAGCTATTATGAGAAGAAGAGACGAGTTTAGGTTAGGTGAGAGTATAAGTAAAAGGGATATAGGAGCTAATTTTTGTCATGTTGTTAGGATTAGGCCTCAAATTAAAGGGGATCCTTGAAGGACATCTGGAAGTCAGAAGTGGAATGGTGTTAGTCCAAGTTTAATAGCTAAGGCAATTGTTATTAGGGTGATTGAAGCAGGGTTGGTCAAATTAGTAATGTCCCATTCACCCGTGATTCAAGCATTATTAATGCTAGAAAATAAAATAAGGGCAGCAGCTGCAGCTTGAGTAAGAAAATATTTTGTGGCGGCTTCTACTGCCCGGGGATGGTGGCTAGAGGCTAAAAGGGGGATAATAGCAAGAGTGTTGATTTCTAAGCCTATCCAAGCCAGGAGTCAATGGTGGCTAGATATTGTGGTTAGGGTGCCTAAACCTAAGGCAGAGATAAAACAGGATTGAGCTAAAGGTCCCATAGGTAAAGGTAGAATTTAGACTACGTGTTTGGGGCATGAGCCCAAGAGCTTAATTAGCTGACTTTACCGCGGAGTAGAATATCATATAAGTTAGTTATAGGTATAACAAAAGGTCTTTTAGGATGAAGGAGTAAATCTTTATAGAAACATGTTGAAATATAAAGGATTAGGGTATAAAGTAAAGGAAGGAGTTTAACCTACATTTTTGGGGTATGGGCCCAAAAGCTTGTTTAGCGGACTTTACTAGAAGGAAGTATAGAGGAAGTACAGAGAGTTTTGGTCCCTCAGGTGCGGGTTCAATTCCCCCCCTTCTAAAAGATCAGAGGGGGTTTGAACCCCTATATAGCACCCTATCAAAGTGCACCTTAACTTTCAGGCACAGATCTAATATTGAGGGGCTAGCCCTATCATTGAGAGGGGAATGGAAATATGTCAAAGGGTTAAGGCTAATGTAATAGGAAGAAAATTTTTTCATATTAGATGTATCAATTGATCATATCGGAACCGAGGGTATGATGCTCGGATTCAAACAAAAATAGAGGTTAACAAGGCTGCTTTTATCATTAGTATAATCGTGGAAAGTTGTGGGAAGCTGGGGCAGGATGACCCTAAGAACAGAATTACTGATAAGGTATTTATTATTATAATATTGGCGTACTCAGCTAAAAAGAAAAGAGCAAAGGGTCCTGCTGCGTATTCAACATTAAATCCAGATACTAGTTCTGATTCACCTTCGGTTAAGTCGAAAGGGGCACGGTTGGTCTCAGCAAGAGTAGATGTATATCATATGTAAGCTAGAGGTCAACCAGGGAAAATAAGTCAAATATATTCCTGGGCAGTACTGAAGTTATAAATAGAAAATCCCCCAGCAAGGATTACTAGGCATAGTAAGATCAGGCCCAAGGAGACTTCATACGAGATTGTTTGGGCGACCGCCCGAAGTGCACCGATTAAGGCGTACTTCGAGTTTGAGGCTCATCCGGAGGCTAGAATTGAGTAAACAGCTAGACTTGAGATAGCTAGTATAAATAAAAGACCTAAATTAAGGTCTGTGAGAGAAAATGGCATAGGAAGAGGTATTCAGATTATTAAGGCTAAGGATAAAGCCATTACTGGAGCTAAAAGGAATAAAGTTCGTGATGAAGAACTAGGTTGGATAGGTTCTTTAATAAATAGTTTAACACCATCTGCTACGGGCTGGAGTAATCCTATTGGGCCAATAATATTAGGGCCTTTTCGGAGTTGTATATACCCAAGTACTTTCCGTTCAAGAAGGGTAAGAAATGCAACAGCCAGTAAAATAGGGATCATGTATATAATGGGGTTAATTAAAAATCCTAAAATATGGATAAAAAATCGCATAGCTAGCGGGGGGAATTGAACCCCCGGTTAAAAGGTCTTAGAGCTTTTGCAATTACCGGTCTCTGCCACGTTAGCACCTTCATCTTAGGGTAGGTAGTAGGCTTATTTTTATTTTAGAAGTGTCAATAATGGTAAGCTAGAGCTTAATATTTCAGAGGCTCTGCCTTTTTGGTCCTTTCGTACTGAAAAAGGCTCGTCATAGATAGAAACTGACCTGGATTACTCCGGTCTGAACTCAGATCACGTAGGACTTTAATCGTTGAACAAACGAACCGTTAGTAGCGGCTGCACCACTAGGGTGTCCTAATCCAACATCGAGGTCGTAAACCCATTTGTCGATAAGGACTCTTGAAATGGATTGCGCTGTTATCCCTAGGGTAACTTGGTCCGTTGATCAAATAGATTGGATCATGTAAAGTCAGGCTCGCTGATGCATAGAGTGGTAACTCAAGGCTTGTTTCTTCATGGAGGATAGGTTTTCCTCCATAGTCACCCCAACTGAAAACGTAGGCCGGATCTATTGTTATAGTGCTATTTATTTTAGCAGAAAGCATAGGCGGCTGTTAGTTTTAAGCTCCATAGGGTCTTCTCGTCTTATGTGTTTATCCCCGCTTTTGCACGGGGAGATCAGTTTCACTGATGAGTTTAAGGAGACAGCTAAATTCTCGTGGTGCCATTCATACTAGTCTTTATTTAAAAGACAAGTGATTACGCTACCTTCGCACGGTCAGAATACCGCGGCCGTTGAACATGATGTCACTGGGCAGGCGTTACCTTTTATATAATTCAAAAGGCGATGTTTTTGGTAAACAGGCGGGATTTGTGTTTGCCGAGTTCCTTCTTAAACTTTTAATCTTTCTTTTATGTTCTTGTGTAAGGTTAACAGGGGGTTAAGTAATGTTTTCATGGAGTGTCAAAATTACTCTATGCTCAAAACTGGGTAACTATCAGTGGGGTATTCAGGCTGATGTATACTTACATATAAGAGAAATAATTCTGTGTTACTAGTCCTAACATAAATACTTCTATATTAATATAGAACAGCTCAGTAGTAATAACGGATTTTGAGAGATTAATTAAATAAAAGGTGGGTGGAAGGTGAAGTTTTGACACTTTTTAAAAGGTGGCTGCTTTTAAGCCAACTTAGCCTTTGTACCTTAAAGGGTTTAATCATTAACCTGAAGTCTAGGTTGTGTCCTTTTTCAATAAGGCTGTACCCTTATTGAATAGTTCTTAAAAATTTAGTGCTTGACTGTGCTTGGTAATTTTTAAGAAAGAACTAAAATTCTTTTCCTGAGCAACCAGCTATCACTAAGTTCGATAGGTTTGTCGCCTCTACTCGGAAGTCTCCCCACTCTTTTGCCACAGAGACGGGTTACTGTTAGTGCTTCGGAGTAGCTCACTTAGTTTCGGGAGGCCAGACTAGAATTCGTTTTGCCTGGTTAGACTTGTTAGGCCATGATGCAAAAGGTACGAGGTAAAATCTCTGCTTTATAAGGTTGGGATTTATTTCACTACTATTTCATTTTTCCCTTGCGGTACTTTTACTATAGCTCTGGTTTCTTTTTTTATCGCATATACTAAAGATAAAGAATGTTTTATTAAAAAAAAAAGGGGGGGGGGGGAAGTTGCTATCTTGATTGATATATTCAGGCTAGATGAATAACTGTCAGGATGACCTGGGGTTATCAGGCATAGTCTCGGTGTAAGCGAGAAGCTTTAATTAAGCTACATTCTGTTCCAAGTACACCTTCCGGTATACTTACCATGTTACGACTTACCTCTTCTAGTTTCACAGTTAACTTATCATGGATAAATTTTAAAGAGTCGAAGAGGGCGACGGGCGGTGTGTGCGCGCCCTAGGGCCTTGTTAAAAAGAACTTGATGATTTCTTTTTACTGCTAAATCCTCCTTTGCAACCAAGTTTCATATTGGTTGTCCGTGTAATCTAATATAGAAAATGTAGCCCATTTCTTCCCGTTTCATTCGCTACACCTTGACCTGACGTTTTGGTGAATACCCTTAAACTTACTATGTAGCCCTCAAGGGGTAAGTTGACGACGGCGGTATATAGGCGGTCTTGGCAAGAAACGGTGAGGTGCATCGTGGATTATCGATTATAGAACAGGCTCCTCTAGGTGGTGTAGGGCACCGCCAAGTCCTTTGGGTTTTAAGCTATAGCTCGTAGTTCCCTGGCGGATGGTGGATGTAAGTAATCAAAGTTTAGGGCCAAGCATAGTAGGGTATCTAATCCTAGTTTGTGTCTTGGTTACCGTGAGTTCGGGGAGGTTTAAAGTTACTTTCGTTGGTGGGTTTCTCAAGAGCGTAAGCGTATAACAGCTAGGCTAGAGTTTAACTTTATCAAATTAGTTCCCTAATCACGCTTTACGCCGACGTCTATTAGTTAAAGTCTCTCGTATAACCGCGGTGGCTGGCACGAAATTAACCGACTTTCTTAACTATAACTAAATCTGGCTTACGCCAATGTTTAATATAAATCACTGCTGAGATCCCTTGAGGGTGTGGCTTAGCTAGGTGTCTTGGGCTAATTGAGCCTGATACCGACTCCTTTCCCTCTTACAGGAGGGTAAAGGGCATTTTCACTGGGGAGGAGAGACTTGCATGTGTAAGTTTAGTTAAAACAAATAGTAAGGCTAGGACCAGACCTTTGTGTTGGTGGGGAGGGTTAAGTCCCATCTTGGCATTTTCAGTGCCATGCTTTAATAAGCTACACGAAC